ACTGTTTATGTCTTTAGCATGACTGACTACTTGATTAAATGTGGAGGAAAGTGGGATAAATGGCCGATACTACTGGAAGGATTCCTCTTTGGATAATAGGTACTGTAACTGGTATTCCTGTGATCGGTTTAATTGGTATTTTCTTTTATGGTTCATATTCCGGATTGGGCTCATCCCTGTAGTAATCGTATTAATCGGGCTTTCAAAATGAAAGTGTAAGAACTCCATGTGATCCACTCGAATTCATCAAAGAGAGAGTGGATCTCATGGAGTTCTTAATAATTCGAATATTTTTTATTCATATAAATGACTAAATGGATAACTTTTTCCGATGTTTCAAAAAACGCCATTTCATTTTTTTTTTTACAAGTTAATTGAAAAAAATGAAATGGCGTTAACCAAATTCCTCAATTTCCTCTCTTTTTTATTTGTTCACTATGTATTATATGCAATAAATTTAATATTATATGTCATAAAGGTTCGAAGTTGGAAAAAATAGAAACTATAGGATTTTTCAAAAAGGGGTTTAAAAAAGATTATTTTTTGAATTTTTTTGAGAACATTTTTTATTTAGACACAAACAAGAAGGAATAGGACTGGGACTCTAGTAAAAGCCAAATAATCTACCGTAGAGTCCCGTTTCCCTATTTTAATTTTATTTTGCTTAATATTATCTGTCTATATTTTTTTGTTTAGTATCGAATCCAATTTTCTTGGATTTTACAATCGAAAAATATTTGTATAATAGAAAGTTCTATTATAGATAATTGAAATCTTAAAAAAACAGTGACATAATCATAATATTCGAATTTATTGTGGGGTTGATAAAAACAAAGTTAAATAGTCTTCCTGACAATTATATATATTCGAACTTATTTGGATTACGTTACAAGGAACTATGGTATAAAAAGACTAGACCGAAGCAAAAATCTTTTCAGAATTTTTGTAATTCTATTATACGGAATAGAATTACAAAAATTCTCAACAAAAACTTAGTTATTTTTACGAGTTTAATATGTTAATAAATACGTAGGCCTAGAAATTCATTTCGGACAATTGAACCTTTTCAAATTGTTTTTTCTTCAGAACTAAAAAGATTTGTGCTAAAATAATGGATGCCAAGAAGAACAAGAGACCTTGGACGCGTAACGGATCTTGAAGTACTATTTCCGCATCCCCCTGACCAAATCCACCCACATTAGGATTACTTGTTAATGGCTGATCAAGTTTGATAGATTCACCTTCTGAAACAAGAAGTTCTGGTCCTGGAGGTATAATATCAATCACTTCACGTCCATCCAATGCATCCACTATAGTTATTTCGTACCCCCCTTTTTCTTTTCGTATGATTTTTTTTACGATACCTGTTGCTGTAGCATTATACACATTATTATTACTCTTGCTCCCGTCGAGATAAATCTGACCCCTTCCCCTGTTCCCACCTACATATATAGGATATTTTAAGAAATGAACATCTCTCTTAATAGTGGGATCCGGGGAAAGAATAGGAAAGGTGATTTCAGTATATTTCTGACCAGGAACAGGGCCTACCACAAGAATATTTTTTTTTGTAGGACGGTAGTTTTGAAAAGACAGATTACCCATTTTTTCTTTAATCTCAGGCGAAATACGATCGGGGGGTGCCAATTCAAAACCTTCTGGTAAAATAAGAACAGCCCCCACATTTAAAGCCCCTTTTTTACCATTAGCAAGAACTTGTTTAACTTGCATATCATAAGGAATTCGAACAACTGCTTCAAATACAGTATCAGGGAGTACGGTTTGTGGAACCTCTATATCCACGGGCTTATTAGCTAAATGGCAATTGGCACAGACAATACGACCGGTCGCTTCTCGCGGATTTTCATAACCCTGCTGCGCAAAAATCGGATATGCATTGGAAATGGGTGCTCGAATTATTATATATATCATGATCGATATGGAAATGGATCGAGTAATCTCTTCCTTTATCCAAGAAAAAGCATTTCTAGTTTGCATGGTCTAATCCTTGATCCTGAAAATTTCTACAATAAGATTGAGTAGGTCACTCACATAGTTCCCTATCCAAGATGAAGAATCCCCTTTTTCTTTTTAAAGGGGAGTTAAAAAGAAGGGAAAAAGAAAAGTTATCTTTTTTTGAGCTAAAATTAGCTCAAAAAACTTGAAATTAAAATTGGATAAGTGGATTGTTTTTTTTTTTTTGAGTTAGTCATTCATTGAATGATAAATCACTACAAGTGATGGAGATACGCGATTTAAATAACGGAAAATAAAATATTTGAAAATAGTATCTAAAATAACGGGAAAAGTGGAAACAAGACCAGATATAATTGGATCATTTTGAGCAAATCCAAAATCTTTATAGACGAAACCAATCATTAGTTCCCAACCATGGGTTGAATGGAATCCTATACATAAATCAGTTAATAGAAGAATAGAAAAAGCTTTTATTGTGTCACTTAAATTATAGATAAATTCTCGAACCCAAGAGTTAATAAGAACAAGTTCTTGATTACCAAGAATAGAATAACCGCTTAGAATAAAGAAACAGATTATATTGGTAGAGAAGTGCAAAATCGTATTCATATGATCTTCGTTATACGTTTTGATTAACTGGATTGTTTCTTTATAGATTTCAGTACGAAGATTTTGTAGATGTGTTTCCGGACATTCCTTTAACATTTCATCTAACAAAAACAGTTCCTCAAATTCAATAAATTTTTTTAGAATATTCTTTTCTTGACTATCATTCAAGAAAATTTCGGATTGCCTAATATTCCACCAATTAATAAACCAAGATTTCAGACTTTTCTTAAATGTGAAAGAAATACACCCGGGCAAAAAGACTATAGATGTAAGATATAGAAGGGGAATAAATGTTTTCTTTTTTTTCATTTTTCCTCTTTAATGAACTCAATTTCATCTCATTCCTCAACTCTATATGATAATAATCTTTCTATCAAGAATAAGTCTATTACAAGTCATAGAGCTTATATATATAAATCTATATTATATTCTCTCATTTTTTTAGTTGCAATTCGAGAGTTAGTCCTTGCATTGTTTAATTTAGAAAGAATACGTAAATCGAATAAGAAATCGAAAGAATTCCCTGTCAATTCAAATGAAGAAAAAAATATTTCTTTTTATGAATACACGAAAGAGCACTTCCGGTTATGAATATAATAGTCGAATTTGGAAACCAAATAATGCTTTATCTATAAAAAAGGAAATATTTTGAAACAAAAAGTTTCTTTTTTTTTTCAAAATATTTCAATCGGTAAATAAATAGGACAATTCTGAAACTTTTTGTACAATTTCTAGTGAATTCCAATTCTTGTCAGTACAAAAGAGGTACACCCAACAATCTAGATACTTCGCTAGCTTTATGTGCAATTTGTGGTGGAATCAAATCATCTTCAATGCGAGTCAAGGGAATAAATCCCTGTTCTATGGTTTCCATATAAACGATATCATAAGTAAGGGTACGATTTAAAATACCCCCTTTTTGAACTGTTGGTAATATTCGGATGGATTGGATCTCTTCCAGAGGTATTTCGAGAATAATACGACGATTTTTTCCGGGAAATCCCCAACGAAAAAAACATACTTTTTTCTCTTTTTTATCGAAGATATCATAACCACCACCTACATCCCACAAAATAATGCACCACAAATAAAGACTAATAAACAAACCTGCGATTCCATAGAAACACATCGTGGCCCCTTGTGGAATAAATGGAAAATAAAGAAAGTCCAGAATAAGTGGAAAATCACTAATATCCTCGGACAAAAAGAAAAAATCCATACCAAGATAACTGAAAACAGCGACCGATAACAATCCTAATGAGCCTAATAAAATGATAAAGGCCCAAAAGGAATTGCTTAGTTTTCGAGACCCCGTTATAAGATATACCAGTATATGTTCTAATCGCAAAATGATAATCAATTTCTTTTATCCTATTTATAATTATAATATAATCAATTTCTTTTATTCTATTTAAATAAAAAACTATTTAAATAAAAAATATTAAATTAACTTTGCACTATTTTAATGTAAACTTTTGAGATGAATTCATCGAATTGTTTCCAGATCGAAAAAAATATATGAGATTTGTCCCTACTGACCGTATCTAAAAAATCTTGTTTTTTTGAATATGGAGAAATAAAGAAGCCATTGCAATTGCCGGAAATACTAGACCCACTAAAGGAACCAAAATGGAAGGAAAGTTTATCATAAAATGGGTACCTCTATTTACAATTTGTACCTTATATATACATATATTATTATTATTATTATTTTATATATTATTATTCTTTTATATTTTTTATTTTTATTTATTTTGTATTTGGATAGTATATAATCACTAGAATTCCTATATACTTAGTATAAGTATATAGGAATTCTAGTGATTATAGCTAAGTCAATGTATATAATTAAATATATATGTAGACTCTATATGTAGAACAAAATATATTAATTGATTTAACCTTCTATATTCGAAAAGAAACAAACATATACATATATATGATAATAAACCCTTTGACTTTTCTTATTCTTAGTATTTTTTCATTTTGGATTTTTAGTCAAAGGAAAGAAATTATGGAATTGAAATAACTCACTCAGAACTTCCTTTAAAAAATTACGCGGTACGATTGAATCAAATAAGCCTTTTTGAAATAAATATTCAGCCGCTTGCGAACCTTCGGGTACTGCCTTATTCAATGTTTGTTCAATTACTCTTTTACCCGCAAATGCAATATAAGCATTTGGTTCAGCAATAATGATATCCCCCAACATGCCAAAACTAGCTGTTACCCCACCTGTAGTAGGAGATGTAAGGATTGATACATAAAATAACTTTTTATTTGTTTGATAATCGTATAAAGCAGAAGAGATTTTAGCCATTTGCATCAAGCTCAAACTTCCTTCTTGCATACGTGCTCCTCCAGACGCACATACCAGAATAAGAGGTAAAAGTTGATTGGTAGCATATTCTACCAAACGGGTGATTTTCTCACCTACTGTGGATCCCATACTACCCCCCATAAACTGAAAATCCATAATTCCAATTGCTACAGGAATACCATTTAGTTGACCCGTACCTGTTTGAACAGCCTCAGTTAATCCTGTTTTTCTTTGATAAGAATCAATACGATCTTTATAAGGTTCTTCTTCTGAATGAAATTCAATGGGATCCAGAGAAATCATGTCTTCATCCATAGGATTCCAAGTACCTGGATCAATCAAAAGTTCGATTCTATCGGAACTGCTCATTTTCAAATGATGTCCACAGTGTTCACAAATATTCATTTTTGATTTAAAAAATTTTTTATAATTTAACCCATAACAATTTTCACATTCAAGCCATAAATGCTTATATTTTTCAATTTCATCGGAATTATTAGAACTTTCTCCAAAAGTAGAATTATGATCATTTGTATCATTCGGGCTAGTTATTATACTAGAACTCAAATTCTTGCTTTCACTAGAATTTCTGCCCTTATCAAAAATGTAACTATAAAAAGAACTCTCATTGTATTTGTCACTATCACCTAAAATGAAACTCTCAATACAGATTGGATAATAAAGATAACTATCAATGCAACTATTAATTTTATTATTCAAATTATATTTAGTATCATCCATGTAATGATTGTTATCACTCTTAGAAACATTATTCATATAGCTAGAAAAAAAACTTTCCTGTTCACTTAAGAAAGACGGATCATTATCAATCTCCAAAGTTTGATTTTCAATATCTAAATATATGGAATAACTATTCCTATTATTATCTCTAACTAAAAAAGTTTTATCAGATATTAAATTCTGGATGTTTCTGACACCTACGAAATAATCAAAATAACTGTAACTAGAATTATGATTCCAACTATGAATTTTTTTATTCATATCGGTTAAAATTTTTTGGTCTTCTTCACTTACACCGGTACTTTCAATAGGACCGAGACTATCCATTGATTTATTTAATTCACACCTGTATTCTAACTTCCTATTAAACAACATAGAATTGAACCACCATTTTTCCATAGAGTTTTTTCCTCTATTTACATAAAAATAGAATAGATGAATAGTCATTGGATGAAAAATAAAAGAAATATTCTATTTTTAATATTATATTCTATCTTATGTATTTCTTATCAAAAATAAAAAAAGTCTAAAAATCCGATAACTAGGATTAGTAACTGATAATAATAATAAAGAGCGAGTAGATATTAAGAATAAATGATAATAAAATTCAATAATAAAAAAAATAATGAAAAAATATCACTTCAGGGATAATGTATTTATAAGTCGAATTACTTCATTTAGTTATTATTCATTTGCTTTTTCCTATATTCTATCTTTTATCTTTATACATTTTTTCATTTTGTTTGGAAAATAGATGAAAATTTCATTTATTTTTTTGGCTATAAAAAATAACATTCTATATAAACAAAAAGAAATAAAAAATTAGGTATGAAGATAACAAGAGAGTAGGGGGGGATAAAATAAAAAAGAGTTTTATAAATCTATATAGAAGTCATCTGCACCCCCCTTTTTTATTTTATTAATTGAATTTCATTTGTTGATCCGAGTTAAGTTCCATAAAAACACCTGCCTTTTTTGAAATATCCTGAACAGTTCCTGTAGGTTGAGCACCTTGTTCAAGGAAATGTAGAATAACAGGAATATTTAAATAGGTTTGATTCTTTATTGGATCATAAAAACCTACTTTCCTAAGATCTCTTCCCTCTCTTCGGGATCGAACATCGATTGCAACGATTCGATAAACGGCTCATTGGGATAGATATAGATGAATAATGCACCCCCCCTAGAAACGTATAAGAAGTTTTATCCTCGTACGGCTCGGGAAAATTTCAAATTATATGTATGTATAAAAATGAAATGTCAAATGAATCCATAAAATTATCAAATCAATGAAACTATGACTTAAGTGTTTTTTTCATATTTTCTTTCTGAAAAAAAAAACTCCTCATATTTGTAACCCCATAACTCAAATTGGATAATTCTTAAATAACTAAAAGAAACCCCTTAGCTATTTCATTTATTGAGTGGTCTCTACCCCCTTTTGTTGACCGTCTTTATAATCTATTTTTTTTGAATTTTTTTCGAATTCTAATTTCTAATAGAATTAATGAGACAATTTGAAAATGGTATTTACTTGTTCCATGATCTTTTCGATTTTCTTTGAATCATTGGGTTTAGACATTACTTCGGAAATCTTAAATCTTTTCAAAAAAATGGCAGCAACATACCATTTTTTTCTTTCTCTGAAAGAATGATACAAACAAATAGAGGGTTAATTCCCGCGGATACACTTTTTATCGAAATAGTTTGACTAATTCCAACAATTTTTTTAACCTTGCTCAAATTGGATCCTTTCGATTTTTCTATCAAAAAAATACTTACGAAGTTGTTCTAACTTATTCATTTTCACTAACCTTAGATACTTGCCCCTGAGAAATGAATAAACTCGAGCTCCATCATGTACTATTTACATCATCAACCCCCTTTCCTGTCCCCAAAATAAGAAGTTCTAGTGGAACAGAACAAATGATGTCGAGCCAAGAGCATATTGATTTCTATATACTAGGAAAATGGCGGATGTAAGAATCCACAGCTAATCTAATCATGTCTTTCAAGTCGCACGTTGCTTTTTACCACATCGTTTTAAACGAAGTTTTACCATAACATTCCTTTAGCTTGGATCCAGTATGTAATTGATTCCATTATGGAATCGTGAATAGTCATTGATTCAATCGATATATAATAATTTTTCCTTTTTACGTCTGGGTTTTTATTCTATATGATAATAATGAAAATGAAAGTAAAGACGTAAAAAAATGGAAATTCACTCGATATTGTATTAAAAATTTGTAAAGTAGAAAAAATGGGATTTTTTTCAAAAAAATATTCGAAAATAAATATGAAAAAATTATTATTATATATATAATTCGTTAATCTACAATGATTCCATTAAAAAATCGACTTGTTTTTAAATCTACATCTTCGAAAGTAAGTCAATTTAGATTAGAAACGATTTTGATATAAAATTTGTATTCAAATATGATACACATTAATATACATCAGGAATGCATATACTCTGGGACGGAAGGATTCGAACCTCCGAATAGCGGGACCAAAACCCGTTGCCTTACCACTTGGCCACGCCCCATTTTCGATTTGACACTAATAAACACTATTATTGATATTGATTGTTCGTCAATTCCACCAGTTCCTAAATTTCTATAGAAAAAATTGTTGCTAGGATTTTTATATGCGTATGTATATATATACATAGCATAAAACTAAATTTATTGATCATTACATAGAATTCAATTAAGATATTGTATAGAAGTATGATTTCTTCTATTTCAGAATAAAAGATTTTGTGAACTAGATAAGTTCAAATCAAAGAAGGATTTTGACAGGTTTTATCTTATTTGATTCATTTTTTTTTAGTTTTATTCATATAATATTAATTTATTTGATTTATTATTGTATTTTTTGCTTTTTTTTTTTAATATATATAATCAAAAAATACAATAATAAATCAAATTCTAATTCAAAAAAGCAAAAATAATTTCTATTTTCTTAAAGAACAAAATGTTTATTATGCTTAATATCTTTAGTTTTGTCTGTATTTGTATTCACTCCGTCCTTTATTCAAGTAGTTTTTTCTCGGCAAAATTGCCCGAAGCCTACGCTTTCTTGAATCCAATTGTAGATATTATGCCAATAATACCTTTACTCTTTTTTCTCTTAGCTTTTGTTTGGCAAGCTGCTGTAAGTTTTCGATGAGATCTTTAATTTGAGTAATGTCTTAAAAAAATTCAGAATTTTTTAGAAAACGAAAATGCGAACATTTTAATAATTTAAAAGATCAGATAAGTTTTACAGTGTGAATTCTCGATTCCAATATTGAAATTTTTGGGTATATACGAAAAAAATACGGATCATATCCTCATCTATGTTTTTCAATTGAAAAATCCGAATTCTATTATTAGATTTGAGCCCATCACCAACATAATACCTATATTGCAGATATGAAAGAGGATTTTTTGTAATAGTAATTATTGTAATAGTAATAAAAAGCTCGATTCTTATTACAAACCAAGTCCATTTCCAAAACTCATATATACCTAAAAATCAATTCATTTTTTAGAAACTTAGTATTAAAAGGAAGAAAATCTTTAATATAAGAGAATCTATTCTCTTTCTTTGTCGTTTTTTTAATTATCTTGGAGATTTTATAATGCTTACTCTAAAACTATTTGTTTACACGGTAGTGATATTCTTCGTTTCTCTTTTCATATTCGGATTCCTATCTAACGATCCAGGACGTAATCCAGGACGTGAAGAATAAAAAAAATGTATTTTGTGTTTTTTTTTGCTTGTATTTGATTTTCTAATATTTTTAGGATTTTATCTATTTTATATCTTTAACTATATAAATATAAATAAAAAATCAAACAACCATAGAGTTCAAAAGAAAAAAATACCAAATCAGCAACGGAAACGGAAAGAGAGGGATTCGAACCCTCGGTACAAAAATTTGTACAACGGATTAGCAATCCGACGCTTTAGTCCACTCAGCCATCTCTCCCCAAATGAAAAAAATAGAATTACTTTGTTTATGTTATATCACATAAACAAGAAGAAGCTTGAAAAAAAAAAAGAGAGAAGTCTCTTTTTTTCTATTTAATTTCTATTCATTCATTATTATATATATATTTCTATTATTTTATTTTTAAAATTTATTTTTTTTCTTTTTTTACAGCTAATTTTTTTACAGCTAAAGAGCCCGGCAAGTATCTAGTCAGGCTCTTTTTATTCCCATGAATATGGAATAAAAATGATTTATTTGACAAAAAAAGTACTTGTAATTGAAACACGATAAAACATAAAAATACGGATTTATTCCTATGATATAAAACAAAAAAAGAATATAAGATCAATATGTTTGATTGCTTTGTTCGA